AATTCCGGATCGAAGAAGAGGCAGATCCAAATATGGTGCGGAAAAACCCAAATCGAGATGAATGGAAGATGCCTCTGGAACTTGTTTTTCTCGGTCAGTCGAGGTATTCATTGAAAAGTCTCAATGCTATCTTCGAAAGTCTTGAGAGCGAGGGCCGCAATAGCCCCGCTCTTTTGTTGAGAAAAGAAATTGGAGATACCCTTTGGGCGGGCGCTAGCGCCCTTCTTTGTTTAGGGGGTCGCCCTATACAGGTCCGCGGTTTTCTGAGCGCTTTGATTGCTTTGGAAAGAGGGAGAAGAGAGCTATTCAAGGCTACTCGGGGCTTGTGGCGAGCGGGCTTGCCTATGAATACTAATATACTCGTATCCGGCTTGGCTTTCAGGCTCGTTCGCTTAGGCTCGGGGAAGGAGGGCTCAAGTCTTAGGTGCTTGATCTTGCAGGCGTAGCTAGTCTGTGTTTGTTTCCTTGATCGGTCTCTCTTCTTCGTTCCATCCCCCGTTTAGTACTAATAAAAAGGGGCGTGCTTGGTTGCCCTAAGTGGGGAATCCTCCCTTAACACTCATAGGTCGAGTTTCGGCTCGATTGACGGATTATTTTACTGGAGATAAGACTACGTGGTTAAAGAAGACCATCTCTATGGATGTGAGATTGCTGTTAGAATAGAAGCATCGGCCCGGTCCCTTTATTAGCCTAATGGGAAATCTAAGGAACCCAATCAAACTGTTACGCTTTACTACTTCCATCCTTCCTTAAAGCCAGAGGTTCCATAGATAGGCTTTATGACTTGAGTCTTTCCTTAAGGACTGGACTCATCTAAAAGTCGGAAAATCGACTCGTAAGAAGCTTAACACACGGCAGTTACGCTTTATTTTAAGTTAAGGCCCAGACGAGAAGAGGAGAGCTCGTCTCGTTACCTTTAAAGACAAAGCAGGCTAGAAGTAGGGTCACGCTAACAGACAGAGAGAGGAAATAGCAAAGAATCATTCGGCGCGTAGTGAACTGCCAGATAGATCAGCACAGCTAGGGAAGCCTTTGAAACCCGATCATTCGAAGCGGCACAGACGGACCGAGGGCCTGGTGCCTATGATGCCATTGTCAAAGAACACTCGAATGGGCGAAACACATAGAAAAAAGACCCTTCCACCCAGCTTTCAGGTCAAGGAAGATCCCCAATAATAGGGCCTTCCCTTGAGTGAGGTCGAAAGCAAGATTGACAGCGGACTCGTAGCGTGGAAAGAATCCATAGACAGAAGATGTTGCAGAAAGGCTTCAACGACTACATTTTTTTTAGTATAGGGTTTTGCTCTTTGGACTTCATTGTAACATTTTTTTAGGAAATAGTGTGTATAGTCGAGACAGCAGATATGACTCAAGAACAGGTACCCTGCTACTTATGAATATTCAACTAAATCTGCACATCCAAGATCTAGCTTTCCAGTAGATTCTGTATGATATGAGAATGTCTGTGAGTAGCCAACATCTGTATCAGTAGCTGAGTCAATCGAAAGAAGGGCTTCTTAATTAGCTGAGGAAACTGCCCAGCAATTCATATAAATCAAGAGCGGGCTCTGCCGTAAGGAATTTGATGTCAACACTTAGATAGAGATCTTGCTGTAAACACAAGAAGTACACGATCAATTTTGAGTTGGGGTACAAAAAAGAGGTCACTTAGTTTGAGGGTTCCACCCCATTCTTTCTTAAAAGAGGGGTTGAAGACAGATAAAAGAGAAGTAGGGTTTGCCATAGCATTCTTCGTCTTCGAAGCTGTCTTATTCTAGCCATGGCATTCATCGAGGGCTTTCCGTCCGCACAGTAAAGCGTGTGCATTTAGAAAGGTTGACTTCTGTAGGCCCTGTTCGGCTATGTATGTCCAAGCACACAAGCAACGAAGTCGGGTGGTGGTCTGGTAAGGTTTCCGAAAGCAAAGCGCTATGTCGGGATCGGGTAAAAGCAAAAGTATAGCGCGCAGAGCAGAGCATAAAGTCTTGGCTTGATTAGGACAAGCGTAGCAGCCTTGCCCTTGCTTTCGAGCGAATCTAGCAAGCGAGCCTTATTTCATTTAGTAAAGTCGCTTTCTTGTTTTACCATTCCCGAGGGCTTTCTCACAAGCTCCAATCAAAGAGTTTTGCCGAACCCCCAAGCTATATAGTGGTAGAGTATACTCCACGAGCCAACCGAATCCTAGGGCGGCACTCTGTCTTGTATGCTCAGAGGAACTCCAACCTAAAACTATACTTTGTCTTTCACACTCCATAGGCTAACGCTCTAAGACGAGGATTGGCTTATTAACCCTCCAAGTTGCCGTGGACGGAGTCCCTACGACTTACCCTAAACTAGTCACTCTTGACAGCTTCTGTGGAGCCCTCCCTTTGAAATGAATCGATCACTACCGTAGACAAGCCTTTGAATTCCTACGACGGACCTGGTATCATAACTCTAGAATGCACTCCTTCGAGTGCTTCTCCTCCCATTGGAAATAGTCCTTTTACAATAAACACGCACTCTAGTCCAAGAATGACTGACTGTACCTCTTCTCCTACCCGCGCACCTGCGAATCTCTTTCAGTCGGCGACCACTACTCTGACCTCTCCTACTTGGCGCTTCGGCCCATCCTCTGGCTGCAACCATATTGTAGTCTTGGTGCTACGGTTCTTGGTGCAACTATGGATTTCGACCCCTATTCGGATCAAGGTCATGGCAACCATAAGTTAGACCATTGGGCCCAACTATTAAGTACAAGCCAAGGACGCATTCCCTTAAAGATGTCAACCGTACACCGAAGCAATGAAGGCGGCTATATAGCTTATTTTCTTTCTTTATGGAGAGTTAACAACTTAAACCAAGTATGGATGAGACATAGTCGAGAGATCTTGTAATGCATACAACTCCTTCGAACCTCGATGCATCCTTTTCATTAATCTTCTTTGTCTCCTGCCGGACTCCCTTATTCATTGATAAAGAGAATGGAGATAACCCCAACTCCGAGAAGAATTCCCTTCAATTCAATAAGGGATCGATCTGACCGTCAAAGGAGAGAAACTGAGATAGTAGTATGCCTCGAAAGGAAGAAAGTCTGCTCTTTTCTTTGGATTTAAGAATTTCGAATGCCTGGTGAATCTGTTCTTATGGAGTGGTACCCTTTTGTCTAGTTGACCTTTTTGCCTGCTTTCGTTCATATGGCTTTCGGGCTCATAAGGGGAGATCGTATTCAGTAGTTTTCCCGGCTCGCTAACCCCTTATCTTCTATGTTCAGGTAAGAGAGATGAGATGACTGAGACGGGAAGAAAGGGAGTTGGAAAAGACGGCATTAGATGAAAAAGGATACGCTCCTTCAGGGGATGGAGTAAGGGATAACATTCGATTAGGGCAAGCAAGTATGTATGGGATGTTCTTTCTATAGAGTGATAAATTTCTAAAAGCCATAGTAAGGCTGTGCAATCAGCTAGCAGATGACACTAGAGAGGGATTTTTCAAAACACAGATAGAGGCTCTACCGCGATATAATATATCTCATTGAGAAAGCGCTATCAAAGCCACTGTCTCGTTTAGAAGCGAACAACCACTAAATGAATTTGAAAATGGAGGACGGGGCAAAGTCAACGACTCGGGCCGAAATGTGAAAGTAGAAGCTAGGGATAGAGAAAGCAGAGGAGAGGACTTCTTTTTTTCATCTCACGATGATAGGAATTGCCGTATATTCTATTTTTCCTTTCCTATCTTATTGATCAATTGTGTGCCATGAGATGTTTTCTCGTAGGATCATTCATGGTGAAAATAAGATCCCAACATGATCTGCTCAATCAAGTTTGATTAAAGCACTTCAACCAACCCAACAAAATAAGCAATAGGTACTACAGAATGAAATGAAATCGGCATAAAATTGCATTTCTGAGGCAGCCGAACTAACCATCATTTTGATCCTCAAAAGCATGGCTTGCTTTAATTCTCCGCAGAGAAGGAGAAAAAGCTAGGTCAAGGGGAACCACCTACCACTGAACCTGTGGACGGGATCAAAGAATCAATCAGTGGAATTTTGAGGCCTTAGCCCTTCTTCTCTTTGCCCCCATCCACCATCCCTTAGCCTTAAGAACAACCAAACCACCGGTCAATCGACCGACAGTGAACCAAATCCGCGTTTTCAAACAATGAATCTAATTCAAACTCTCTCAGGAAGCTCGTGGTTCCGGAACCGGCTGCCCGAACCATCCATACAAACCATCTCCCGGCCGGAAATGAGACCTGGTGGAGCAGCTTAGCCAGCCATCTCGTTCCCCTCTTCCCCGCATCTAAACCATCCTTTCTTTTATCTTAATCTTTCACGAGGGACGTTTTCCATCATGACTCAAAGTTTATAAGGATCCATGGAAATTAACAGCTTAGCGAGCTAGGGTTGATTAGAGACAAAGATGGACTCGACTTCTCTTCCGACTCGGATGCAAACATAGATGGAGAGTTTAACTGGTTCATATAAATAGAGAGACTGATCCGCATTAGGAGGATCAAGAGAAGAAATAAAGTAATGTATAAAGGGAGACTGCGAAAGAGCAAAGCTTGAACTTATATTTTAAGCTCATTGGACAGAAAGGTTTATTTTGCATGCTAGAATGAAAGTTCCATGTAGTCAAGTTGATGGCACAGATTTCATCTACCTCTACTTCCTCAACTTCCTCAATATCAATGAATATATAGCTTGAACCCCTAAACCCTATATTTAAAATGTTGTAAGTGATGTTCCATATCATTGAATGTGTATTGATTGCCACTTGAGTAGGTAGGGTAAGTCACTAAATCACCATTGGTCTTATTTGGATTATGCCGACCCAAAAGCTATTCTCGCGGTTAGCCATCTTGTGCAATGTGTTAGTAGCCATTCGACAGACAGTAGACATGATGTAGACCCTTTAGGCGAACAACCTAGGAACACATGAAATCAAAGCAATAGAAACGATTGATTTGCTAAGAACATGTTGAAAATGATCGATTATAACTCTAAGGAAACTAAATCAATCCAAACCTTGAGACGCCAAAAAGGATGATCAGTCTCTTTAATAAGTCATATTCTTGTATTCAATCAAGAACAAAAGAAGGCAAAGCAAGAAGCTTTCTGAAATTTTCTTTTCATTAATGAATATATGTCTTATCTCCAAATTACATAGCTCTTCTTATTAATAAGTAAGAAACCCTAAAAGAAAAAAACCTAGATAGATTGGGCCTAATCCAAATTTAAAAATAAAAGACTAAAAGACTTAAAATATAAAGCCCACAATTCACTAAAATAAAAATTACCAATCATAAAAAGTCCACAATTAAATAAATGACTAAGATTTAAAAGTACTAAAAATAAAAAGCCCATAATTAGCTAAAATAAAAATATTACTTCCTAAATCAATCTTTGCTCCCAACTTGATCTTCTAAATCTATCCATTGCATAAAAAGGTAATAGATCATCCTTGGTGAAGCTTTAGAATCTTTGAATTTAGATTTTTATTCTTCTAACATAACCTCTTTGTATTACACTTTCATTATCAAGCCTTGCAAAGCTTCCTTCGTCCTCTTAGTTTTTACCCTAGTCATTGGAGTGCTAATTCCTTACAAAGGATCTTGAGAGTATTTGGGAACATCAACTTGATCTGTACCATGATCTCCATTAAGACACTACTAAAAGGGAAATCAACCTTCCTACGTGTCAATCAACACTATGTCCATGTGTAGCATCGGTTCCACACGTCAACCGACACTACGTCAACGTGTAGCATCGATTCCACTCGTAACCGAGACTATGTGTAACATCTACACCGAATCAACTTTAAATTCATTATAAGTCAGTTTTTCCAAAAACTGAATTTACATATCGACTTACATGCCACATGTTGTAGTAGTGTCAAGCCATCTCGAGGAGGCAAAGGAGAAGATTATTTTCTTTCTAAAACAAGGGCCTTATTGATTAGGGGAACTTAGCTTAGTATGTTATGTCTCGACAGGAAGATCACTCAAGACAAGAAGAGAAGCTCCAATTTCTTAATATGCCTTCAAATCATTTATACCGAAGACAAGACATTCATGAAGTGGGTACAAGAGTTAGGGCTTTCAAAGCTTGCTTAAATAGATCAATCCTTCTTTCGGAGGTGGAACATCCATCAGCCAATCTTACTTTTCCGTTGGTGGTAGCTTCCAACATTTTATTTCCTCCACTTTGCTTTCCCTAAACGGCGAGCAAAATTGAAAGAGGTAATTCTCTAATCCAATAGCCTTACAACAAACAAGAGTACTTAACAACTTTGAGTTCCGAATTAAAAGCTCTTATAAGTTCAAAACCAAAATACAAAGCACATCGTTCTCACCCTTATCAGTTCAATTATTTTCTTTTTCGACTGTTGTGTACTAATAGACTTGCTTACCGTAACCGCAAAGAAAGAACAATTCTATCTATTTTTTCATAAGGTTTTGATCGCCTTTCAAACGGTATAAGTTATGACTTCGCTTCGAAAAGATAGATTTGAATATGATGTACCAGCATCCATGACCGGAAGGAATTGCCTCACCACCTACTCTTATTCACATCAATATGACCAGAAAGAATAACTTTTTTCTCTCATGCCCATGACCATGAAGTGGACAAAGATGGAAAGTTTCACTTGCCCATAAAGACTTTATCTCTATAGTCGTCTTCTCTTTCCTTTTCATTACAAACAAAGAGATATGCTTTCATAACTAATAAGGCATAAAAAGAAAGGAGTCTCGGTATTCATTTTGACTTCCACTCGCAAAGGAACAAGATTTGGATTTTTCTAGGGCGAGCTCAATTTACTATGCGAGAGGAGAGATTTAAACAAACTAATAACGAGTGGACTTTGCCCCTCCCTTTTTCCGATTGGCAATAAAGTTGAACAAGTTTACTCAGCTTGCACTTGAGCTTGAAGCCTTTTTGAATCCTAAAGTAGCATGAAAAAATCCCCAAAGCTACAAGAAAGCCGAGACTACAACCGCTACTTGCCCAATAGTACAGCGCCTTCCTCCCTGACTTGACTTTCCTAGCTACCAAGCCCCTGCCCCCCTCAAACCCCCCGCGAATCGCTTGCAGCTTTCGAGCCTAGGTTTGAGTTTTCTTCTTTCGCGCTACCTCCTACTCCTACAGAAGATCGATTGGCGGGAACCAAAGACGTTGACGATCGATTCCTTATTCCCCAAAGGGAGTTGTTGCCGACCCAACCATCATCATAAAGAGAATCAAGATATCCCAGGAACCAAGCTAGGGATTCACGACTAGCGCGAAAGCCTAGCGAACAAAGAAGCGCAGCCCTTTTCTTGCTCCCTTGTTGCGCATTAAGGACTATACCACTATATACGCTCAGAAAAAGCTTCTTTATCGCACCTTGACTTCCCGGATATCCCCCTTCCTATAGGACGAGCCATGGGAACCTATGAGATTGATTGAACAAGCCAACAAAGCGAAGAAGAATCATCGAACTAATGGACGGACCGCAACGCAAGTACTAGAACTCTTGAACTAGAGGAAGGACCTACCGACCGATTAGGAGAGCTGCTACAGTTCTACAATTTCCAGTTGACCGAGAAAGACCACACTTGTAGGAGACTTTTTCCCGATTTCAAGAATTGAGATCGATTCTCCCCTCCAGTCAAGAATTGCCCAAAGCAAGAATCTAGTTTTTCCAGCGAGGAGGTAGTCCCCAGTTACTCGACTTAGAAGGCCTGAGAAGGAATCACTCCTAGGCAAAAAGTGTACCTGCAGTAACTCGAGCGGGCACCCCTCCATTCACCTTTCGTTCCCGGCTTATTCTAAATCGACATATCTAGGTTCTCCCAACCCAACAGGTTCCCTTTCTTTCGAAGTGGCATTGTCAAAAGTCGAATCAAAGGCTTGACAGGGGAGCTCTTCTTAGCCCAGGAACTTCTTCTAGTTAGTAGCGATGAATTCTATGATAATTAAGCAAGAACCACTTATGAAGGAGTCTTCCTATTTTTAACCAGTTTTACCAAAACAAGATATCCTGCCTATCCCGAAAAAGGGACTCTCTCCAAAAACTTCGTAGCAAGAGTTCTTTTTAATAAGCATATGACGAAGGATCGGCCGAAGCTAGAGCTAAGTGGATGGGTCAGGGTAAGTATGGAAAGCATAGGTCGACTTAATCAAATTGATTGGATTGGTGAATTTCGTTACTAATCCGAAAAGGTCAGCCTATAGACATCATTTTGAGGTAAATTCCCACTGAGATGATTAATAATCTAGCCCTTAGTTTTCTTATTGAGTTAGATGGTATAAATCTAATCAATGGATGAACTAGAGCCCTTGAGAATCATTCAAAGACTTTCTTATTGCTTTGAAAATGACTTAGAAGATGCCCTTGTGGAGCACCATTTCATTCATATCCCGACAAGCCATAGTTGGCTATTCTTCTACTTAAATACACGAATTCAGATATTCTGAATTCTTACCCCTTTTGGGATTGGTTTTCCTACTGCCTTGTCCAATCATAGGCATTCTGTCTTGGATAGATAAGGCATCGTGATACCCACTTAGTTACATCATCAATCTCAGATATTGACTGCGAAAGCTTAATGTCGATCAGAAAGAGCATTAAAAGAAGTCATTGTCGGAGCACTCTACCCACCACTGACCCTGAGAGAACAAGCCTATGGGATGATCCTTCCCCAGCTCTCTTTGACCTACCCGAGGAATCTTTCCTTTATCATAGGGGTGGGTGGATGAACCATATGCATATGGGGTCTTTCCAAAGGCATTTTCAAAAAGACAAAAAAGTGCAGTCCTTTGCCGGGGTTTTCTATCTATCTATCGGTGAGGCCCTGGAGAGTAGCCCGCCCAACTCCACTTACTCCCATAACCTCGGTTCCATTCTATTTCTTCTTGGACACCTACATTCCAAACAAACAGACTGGGGGCCTCCTCCAGTCTTATTTCAAAGCCTCCTCCCACCCTGAAGTCAACTACGCAATGGGAGTACCCCCCCTCATTGTTACTAAAAGACGAAGAAGAACAAAAACTAAAAGAAATGTCTTATGCGCCCACTTTTTTCTAAAGCACTTGAAAAGAATGGAGAATTCGATCCCTACCAACGATTTTATCACACGGCAATCAAGTGTTGGAGACAGTCAAGAAATAACTGGAAGTACTCTGAGTGTTGACCAAAAACGAATAGATCGCTGGATATATCATTCAGAAAGATAAGATCGGTTTCCTCGTCAAATAGAGAGAACCGTGTTATCTCAAAAATGGAGATGTTTTCTGGGATCAAAAGATTCTCTTTAGAAAGTATTTGGCAAACGGCCAAATAGAGATTTTCATAGGAAGAATAGAGAAGGTCATCTATATCCGGAGTTGGATCCGGATCGCCTAAATCTACTAAGTTCGGCAAAGAGTCGAATCCATTCTCTAATGGGTCGGGAACCTGTGATACCGGTTCCTCCGGAGAAGCTAATAAATGCTGCATAAGAGAGTGGGAGGCCGGCCCCTGCCGGGGGTGCACACCCATTTAGGAACATATGCAAAGGGGTAAAGAGAGAAGTCAATGGAGAACTACCAAATCCAATGACTTTGATTTGTTCGTACCATTCTGTCATCGATCACTGCTGGGTCGGTTGGTGAGTCACCCCCAAAAAGCATCGAGAAAGGTCAAGCATATATGTTTTATGAAATGATCAGCGGTCTCATTTATGCTATGCCCTGCATCGTGTTCGTGTGTGTTTATTGAGCTTTCTTCACTTCAGCGCCATGCGCTTTGCTTCGCTTTATAGAAGAGAGAGACCGTTGCCTTGAGAGTGAAAAGCAAGCGCAAGCGATAGAAAGGATAGTCCCTCGCGCGTTCGCGCGAACTACTAGAAAATGGTGAGATCATTAGATCATTAGTGAAAGAAGGACCAACGACGATCCTATCCTAAAGGAGAAGGAGGAGTAGGAGGAGTCAGTCTTCTTTGAAGATCGAGGAAAAAATAGTACAATTATGCCATTCGGAAGAAGTCTTCTACAGAGGGAAAGCCTGTTACGAGTAAGTGGAGAGGAAAGATCTCCAGAGATTCTTATCTCATTCCATTCCAGTGGCTCGACCAGTAACCAATGGCGAAAACTCAAAAATCCATGGTTTCCCGGTAGAACCCCATTTCGCCCAAGTTGTTGCGAAACCGGAAAAAAGAAGCGGTTTTTCGCACAGCTTGCTCATAGTGCAGGTCCCACTTGTATATTGTATTTGGCCGAAGAAGCATCGGACAGGTTGGAGTTCTTACCATCTTGGGACTCCATGGACCAAGATCTGCTTTCATTATATGGGCAATACCGATCTACTTTAGTAGATCATATGGATGTAGAAAAAGCTTCTGATTTTGATGAATTTGAAACATCTATTTTCCATTTCTATTTACCTAGTTCATATCTTTGTTTCGTGTGTTCCCGGGAGGAATTCGATCTCTTCAATCTCGGGATACCACCTAAATAACTGCGGCCAGAGAGTCAAATAGGTCGGGAAGAAAGAGTCTGAGGTTGGGTCGGACGACATACATCTTGGTTGGTTCCACCTCTTTGCAGGGTGATGACACCAGTAGCTGTGAAGCACAGATGACCATCTCTTCGAGCAGGGGGCCCATAGATCCAAGTCTAAAACAAGAAAAAGAGAAAGCAGGTTGAGGTGAGTATGGGAGGCAAGGCTGGATTTACTGGCTAGCTCGTGCAATCAACGAAAAATCCTTCGCGTTAGTAAGCTAAGCAAGCCTGGTTCTCCGGGCACTACGGTAGGACGTGGATCGATCATGACGAGAATGGACTTCTCCGTAATGTAATAGAAGAGTCACAGTCCAGTTCCCCGGGCTTTCTCCCTTCTCGACCAGACGAAGGAGATATGAATTCAATTCAGGCGGGTAAGGGCTTGGCTTGACCCTGTGTTCTCTCCTGGTCGGGTCGGAGGCGAAGACTGGCAAAGTTCATCATTCAGTGGTGGGGTGCTCATAGAAAAGAAGGCGTCGCCCAACGAGTGGCAGATTTTGATGGAGTCTCGCTTTGATGCTGGGGAGATCCATAGATCTGGATAGAGTCTCGCTCATAGATAGAGGAAGAGTACGCGCGCTAGCGCGCTACGGCTTACGCAGTTGATCGGATCAGATAGCCCTTCGGGCAACCAACCAAACCCGGCACATAAAATTCCGATCAACAACTTGGAGGTATGGCTGAGTGGCTTAAGGCATTGGTTTGCTAAATCGACATACAAGAAAGATTGTATCATGGGTTCGAATCCCATTTCCTCCGGCGCGGAAGTGGAACGGGCGGGCGAAATTACGTGAGAGAAAGAACCTCTTGGTGGAGTCCCCCGGAGGACAGAATAGCACCACTTAGTTACTAGGAGCGGAGAGCCCGTTGCGCGTTGTTTTTGTTTGACCGACCTATCTTCTTTCTATAAGCAAGCTCCCTCCGGCCGTCCAGTCCCTGGGCGGCTCTCGGTTCTTGAGCATGTTGGGAGATTAGGCGGCAGTTGAAAGAGCTGCTCGAAAGCTTGACTAGTAAGCGAAAAAAGCCCTATACCCTATCTATTTTTTCTTAGTAAAGGGCTTTTCCCTTACTAGTCAAGTGGCGCTATTCGATGAATAAAACAGACTTTAGGAAAGTGGTTCAGGTAGCTCAGCTGGTTAGAGCAAAGGACTGAAAATCCTTGTGTCAGTGGTTCGAATCCACTTCTAAACGGGCGAAGGGTCCAAAGGGGAGCGAGCCGGATTTCTAAATTCAAGTGAAAGAGGAAGCCAAAAAGCCGTATAGTGCAGGATGCATATTTTCTAAAAAAGCGGTGGATTACTCGGATTGGTTCTCGCGTCCCTGTGCCCAAAAGGATGGGCGAGTTCGGTTCAAGTGTTCATCGATCGGGTGGATCTATATGCTCCGGGGGTGAGACGAGGTGTAGCGCAGTCTGGTCAGCGCATCTGTTTTGGGTACAGAGGGCCATAGGTTCGAATCCTGTCACCTTGATGTGGCGAACAATATGAATTCGGAAAGAGACAATGAAGAAGAAACTTGTTAATCTACTATCCATTTTTGCGATTGTTAGATTATTGAAATTTCTTTTTGTTTTGATTCTTTCCTTTCTTAAAGGACTGCTAATCAATACCACCGTGATGGTCTTTAGTGGTTTTCTTTTGCGTTTCGATTTCTTTCTGTCTGCAATGGACGGATTTCCTCTTTCTATCGGAAGCGGTGTCGGCCCTTCGAACCGGCCGCTTCTGGATCTCAATAGTACCCCCAAAAGAATTGGATCTCAACTCTTTTCCTGGGGATATCAACGGAGAAAAAGAAATCTCTAACTCGAACACCTCGGAAAACAACAAATTCCCTAAAAAGGCCGAGGAGTTGGAGTTAGAGAAGAAACTCCGAAGGAGAATTCGTAATCTTATCCGCCTCGTCGCTGCGGAACGATGATCCAGAAAAAGAAGATCTCGTTGACGGTATCGACGAGTCAACTGAAGTGATAATAGACAGATTTTTATGGAAACATGCAAATCTGAGGCTCTAAAGAGGCTTATCACTAGTCTAACCAGTGGTGATGACAACAAAACGAAGCAGGCAGTAATTGAAACCATTTCGGACAATCTGAGGGAGTGAAAGTCCGCCCAATCACCATAGAACAAAGAAGCAGCCCGGTATATTGCAACCTAATAGAAATAGTTGAGTTTACTCCCCCATAGTGATATTTGGGCCATTGAAAGGGCACCCGAAGGTCAACCTTGGTTTACTGACATCAGGGAAGATATTGAACACCAAACGTATCCCGAACATGAACGGAAAATGATAAGAAGACAATCCGGAGGTTGGCAATGCAATTCGTTGTGTGTGGCTATAAACGCTCCTACGATGGGATTCTACTTTTTTTATGTGTGAAAGAGGAAAAAGCGGGAAGATGCCCACAATGAGGTCTGTGGTCCCGGGAGAATCTTGGCCAAAAGATCATGAGGCTAGGCTTTTACTGGATAACAATGGAGAACGATTGCCATCAGTACGTTAAAAAGTGCCACAAGTGTCAGATTCATGCAAACTTGATTCATGTGCCTCCGGCCTTACTTCACAATCTTACCTCTCCATGGCCATTTTGCACATGGGGAATTGACATCATCGGAAAGGTGACACCCAAAGCATCAAATGGACACGAATACATCTTAGTGGCAATTGATTACTTTACCAAATGGGAGGAAGCGGCATCTTATCGAACACTGACATCGGCTAAAGTGGCCAAGTTCATTAAAGAAAACATAATCTGCAGATATGGAGTACCGCACGAGCGAATTTCAGATCTGGGATCTCATTTCAAAAAAGAAGTTGAGCAGCTGTGCATTCGGTATCAGATACAACAGCACAAATCCTCGCCGTACAGGCCTCAGACCAATGGAGCAGTGGAGGCAGCAAAGAAAAACATAGGTCAGATCCTGCGGAAGATGACAGACACATATCGAGATTGGCCCGAAAAGTTGCCACTGGCCCTGTGGGGTATCGGACCTCCATTCGGACTTCCACCGGCGCTACTCGGATGGAAGCAGTGCTACCTGTTGAATTGGAAGTTCCATCCCTTAGGGTCACCCTGGAATCCGAAATACCGGAAGCAGAATGGACAGGGGGCAGGTTTGAGCAACTGAATCTGATAGAAGAACAGAGGATGAAGGCGGTTATAAAAAGAGGATTGCCAAAGCCTTCCATAAGAAGGTAAAGATCAGACATGTGCAACAAGGGGATCTGGTGTTAAAGAGAATCGGGCTCCTCCCCAGGATCCTAGAGGAAAGTTCAAGCCCAATTGGGGTGGACCCTATGTAGTCAAAGAAGTTTTGCCAGGAAAGGCAATCAGTCGAAAGAACGAAAGCCTGCCTTAGTCTCAAATAAGGGCGCAAGATTTAGAATAGGATTTCGATTCCATTCCTTTGAATTGGACAAAGAAGCAAAATTAGACGCGGATTTGAAGTCGCCAGCGGACTTATCCGATTCATTCCCCTTTTTTGGCCCGGGTCAGGAGAGCTGAAAGGAGAGTCAGTATAGAGCGCTGACGAAAGCCATTATACGTTTGGGAATAAGTGATGAAGTCTTCAGTCCAGAGTGACGAACAATTCACCAATGAGCTAAGCCTTTGTAGGCGGGACAAAGGAGATTTCGACTAGCACTTCCAGAGTCAAGTAGACTTCCCTGCGTTCCCAAGAGCATCCCCTTAGTATCCCCCGCCAGTAGCAAGACTATACGCTGCTCATGCTCATCTTATTTTGAATTCCATCTTTCGTTCATTCTCCTAGAAAGACAAAGTCATTCAATAGCGGATTGGTTTTTTTCGCATTTTTAGCGAAGAAAATAGACAGCCCTTTAGAGATAGGAGCGGCACCGGACTAGTTCTACTTAAGCCATTCCGTATCCGGCGAATTTAGCCGATGATTCAAGGGCGGTCATCCGCGGATGCCTAGATTCCTACACTAAAAACTTTCCACTCAATTCATTCTTTTTTCGAACGCCTCTTCATCCGCCTTTTCGGAATGCCATGAATCAGACCTGCTTTTACTTTGTTTTGATACCAGCGAATGCTCTTCATAAGATCCACGAAGCGGCATGATCATCTTTGCTTTAGTACTGCACAAAGCTTTCTCCTTGTCAAGAGGCATCACTACCTTATTCGCAGGTGGTCTTTTCACTTTTGCTATAGGCGCAAGTGCTACTCTTGCATGGACGGTTGCTAAAGACTGCTACCCTGGGGAGGCTCGATCGATTAGAAAGGAAGAATGGGAAGTGCTAATCATTGTTACCATGCATGCACGGGGAAGAAGCTCTAGTTGCTTTCAAGGTGAAAGTCGGTTCTTTCAAAGCTAGCTATTTGTAGCTCATAGAAGAGGTTTTTTACCCTTCCTGCGAAGTACTGATGCGAACTCCCTCTTAGTGAACTACAAAGGAAATCTAATTCTTTCACAAATTACACATGGGAGAGATCAAAAAAGGGCAATGCGTCTTGTATGAGAGTCCTCTTTCTG